AATAGATATCCCCAGAAAATATTTTTAGTTCAATCTTTTTTTTTTTTTTCTCCACTCGGACCAATCCGCCTACTCGGCTTTTTATATTGAAAGTAATTCGTGTATCTACTCCAATGATACTATTGTTCCGTACCATTATGGAAGAAGATCCGGGTAAGATATGCACTTCCTCGGGAATGAAAAAAAATCGATCTATTTTCATTTGGTATTTTGGCCTAAATTCTTTTGTTCTTCGATACTCAATCAAATCCTCCTTTTTGACGATTGAATCCACCTCTATAGTCCCATATTTAGTAATTCCCGAACTATTTCTTCTGTATCGGGGATCATCGAAATAAGCAAGAATACTATTTATACGGAAAAGACCATTTGTGGGTATTTCAATCGAGATACCTGAACGGGGTATTAGTTCTTTTTCTTGTTCTTGATTAGATTGTAATGGAATGATGAATCTATTTCTTCGCCTCTTTGCCAATAAATCAGAATTATCGTCGAGAATGGCGGGATATATGAAATTACAATGGCCATTACATATGATTCGAGCAGGTCCTGAATAATCAAGAACCCACTCCCCCCTTTTACCAGAAGGATCCGACCTAAACAATTTGCGTCTCACTTGATCATTAGTCACCGAAAGGTTAGGAATATATTTTCGTTCGGCAGAAAGAGAATGAATATTTATTTGATCTTGATCCTTGTGGAGCGAAAAAGGGACTATACTGGATCTGTACGGAACCCCTGATAATATCCACAAATGACTTGTTTTTGGTAAGAGATGAACATTACCATATGTATATTCGGGTGCATGGTACACAGCGGTACTCCAGTGCATTTCTCCCTCTGAGTCAGAATAAATATGTTTTCGAACCCTCTCTTTAAAATTCAAGGTGGATGCTTCGGCGCGAATCTCAGCAATCACTTGTTCCGATTCTACATATTGATCATTTTTAACTAAAATAAAACTTTTTGGTGGAATATTCACATTATGTAGAATATCTTGACCCTCAATAGTTACATATAGGTCTATATAACATAGAAAAGCAGGATATCCATGACGTGTACGTGTGGGATGAACCAAATCTTCATTGAATTTTATTTTTCCATTATCAGGAGCTCGTACGTGTTCTGCAGTACCGCCTGTAAATACCCCACCGGTATGAAAAGTTCTTAGTGTTAGTTGAGTCCCCGGTTCCCCAATAGATTGACCCGCAATAATACCTACTGCTTCTCCCAATTCGACCAGGTCGCCATGAATGGGACTGCGGCCATAACATAATCGACAGATCCAAGATGTACTCCTGCAAGTAAAGGGGGTTCTAATAGATATTGGTTGTGCTCGAAAGGTTATGAATCGGTTGACAAGCCCAATCCCAATATCTTGATTTCTAATGGCAATGCATCGTGAACCGATATATATATTGTCTGCTAATACACGACCAATTAATGTTTGGATAAAAATTCTTTCTGTTATCATCCCATTTCGAGGACTCACAGAAATACCTCGGGTGGTGCCACAATCTGTTCTACGTACAACAATGTGTTGAACTACTTCAACAAGTCTGCGCGTGAGGTATCCAGCATCTGAGGTTCGTACAGCAGTATCCACAACTCCTTTGCGGGCTCCGTAGCAGGAAATAATATATTCCGTTAAAGAGAGCCCTTCGCGTAAATTGCTTTGAATGGGTAAATCAATCATTTGTCCTTGAGGATCCGACATTAATCCTCTCATACCTACTAATTGATGGACCTGAGATGCATTTCCTCTAGCCCCCGAAAAAGACATTATATGGACTGGATTAGAAGGATCAGTCATCCTAAAATTAGGATTCATTTCTTGTCGTAAATATTCACTTGTAGCATACCAGATCTCAATGGATTGACGTAATTTTTCTACCGCGTGTACATTCCCATAATGATGGTGTTTTTCCAAAATTAAACTTTGTTGTTCAGCATCTTGTACTAGCCATCCCTTAGAAGGTATTGTTAAAAGATCATCAATTCCTAATGAAATGGATGTAGCAGTGGCTTGCTGGAAACCCAGAGTCTTTACTTGATCCAGGATATGTGATGTATATGCCATTCCAAAGTGATCTATTAATCTGCTAATAAGTCGTTTCATGGCAGTTCCATCTATCGCTTTATTGTGAAAGACTAGATCGGCTCGTTCTGCCATAAGTACCTCCCTATTCAGTTGAGTAGGATTCGACAATGGGTTTGAGTCAGTGATTCGAAGACTGCCTTTCCTCGATCTTGATTAGCGTAGAAATTCACGAATTATAATACTAGTTTAGGCGGGGAGACCCGAATCGAATTATCGCGGGTATCATAGAATTTTTTAGCTTAGGTACTATATGAGCAAGCCCGGCAAAACCCCTGTATGGCTTCTTCTATCTCTCGGTAAAAAGAAATATGACCAACAGTGGTTCGAATGTCTATACAAAGGATTTCTTTTTTGACATTTCTTACTATTAGATAGTGACCATAAATCTCATGATAGGTA